TTCTTCCAATTTTTCTATCTTCCCATTCATTACCGGTGGGTCCTTCTTCACCTAATTCTTTCCATTCTAACAATGAAGAATCCGTAATAAGTCGCAAATCCGGATCGGCTAATTGTTCTCTAATAGCACTTGCTCCAGTAGATATTTCTCGATTTCGAAATGTATCGAAGCCTTGGGTAGTAAAAAAAAGTGGGATACTGTATTTCCATGATTGAATTTCATATTCGAATGAACCTCGTAATCGTAAGAAAGTAGGTTTTTTAACTACGGGCCTAGCAAAAGAAAAATTGGGATAGGTTCCTATAGGATTTCCCCCCTTCCAAACCGGACGTGAAGGTTTCCCCTCATCCGGCTCAAGTAGTTACACAAAAAAAGATAAAGAGAGGGTTTCTCGCTTTCCCATTTTTTCTATAAAAGCCCCAAAAGATCTACTCCTTACTCAAGTTCCCAGCGAGGACCAACCAACATTTCATTGATTCATTCTTCCTTTTAGTTAGATCTTTGTCTTTTATTTATATTTTCTGAATTCCTTATTTCTCAATTACATTACGACATAAATGAAATTTTGAATTCTTGAGTAGTCTACCTCCCTTCGAATGAGGAATCCCCTTCTTAAAAGAATACCTTAGAACCCATAAGGAATTTATTTGTCTATATATCGTTCCATCCGATCTTTTAGGTCCCTACTTCACCTCGACGGTTATGTCATGTTAAAGCCTATATGCGATGTATAGACTCCCGTAACCATGCCATAGCCATATTTGTTTACTTGAACATAATTTCTTTCTAAAATAAATGGAATGGTTAATTCCACGAAGGAAATCTTTTTAACGAGGTACAACTAGCAATTCCTATTTATCTGTTACGAAATCGACCATAGATCAACCCCCCTTCTCTTTGGAGTATTGAATACACCCATAATTCTGAGCTTCATGTTACTCCTACTAAGTACTAAGAGACATGTCAGAGCCAGGGCATCCCAATCGGATTGAAGGGGATGACAGTTTCTCATTCCGAATCTGTAAAATACAAATTTCGATCAAATCACACATCGCAATATACAAGGCCCTCTAATTCTTTAAGAGGTTTATCTAAAAGATTCGCGATATAACTAGGAAGACGCTTCAAATACCACACATGAGTTACTGGACACGCGAGTTTGATGTATCCCATTTGATATCTTCGTACCCGAGAATCAACAAATTCGACTCCGCATTGTTCACAAAATTTCTGGTCTTCTTTTTCATCTCCGATTACTCGATAATTTCCACAAGCACAAATGCCACTTTTTATGGGCCCAAAAATTCTTTCACAAAACAACCCATCTTTTTCCGGTTTATTAGTTTTGTAATGAAAAGTATAAGGTTTTGTCACCTCTCCAACCATCTCTCCATTAGGTAAAATTTTATTGGCCCAAGCAATTATTTGTTGAGGAGAAACTAATCCAATTCGAAGTTGTTGATGTTTATATCGGTCGATCATAGAAGAAAAATTCGGATTCATTCCGGTCAAGCTTCCTTCCTATTAATCTGGAAGTTCTTCTCAGATACAAGGAAATGATTCAGTTCCAGAGCCAAAGATCGTAGTTCTCGAACGAGCAATCGAAAAGATTCGGGAGCATCCTCGGGGTTAGATATTGTTCCTCCAATGATCGTAGTACCAAGTACTTCCTGACGGGCTCTAATATGATCAGATTTATAAGTAAGCATCTCTTGTAAAATATGAGCAACACCAAAACCCTCTAGAGCCCAAACTTCCATTTCTCCTACCCGTTGTCCCCCTTGCTTGGCCCTTCCTCTAAGGGGTTGTTGTGTAACAAGTGCGTAATGTCCGCTGGAGCGTCCATGAATTTTATCATCAACTTGATGAATTAATTTCAGGATATAGGACTTTCCTATTATAACAGGTTGTTCAAAAGGATCTCCCGTTCTTCCATCAAAGATTCTGCTTTTTCCCGGATACTCGGGTTCAAATACCCATGGATTCGCTGTTTGCTTACTGGCTTCATATAATTCAGAAAACACTAGTTTTCTCGAAGCCTCTTGCTCATATCTCTCATCAAAGGGTGATATTCGATAATGCCTGTCTAGGATATCCCCTGCTAACCCGAGCGAGCATTCAAATATCTGTCCTACATTCATTCGTGAAGGTACTCCTAATGGGTTGAAGACCATATCAACGGGTGTTCCATCTTGCAAATAAGGCATATCTTGTCTAGGCAAAATTTTTGAAATGATACCTTTATTCCCATGTCTTCCGGCTACTTTATCACCTACTTTTATTTCGCGTTTCTGTGAAATATATACACGAATCGTTTCTGGATTATAACTGGAACCCCCCTTTTTATGGATCCATCTCACATCAATAACCCGGCCTCTGCCACCTATAGGTAGTTTTAAACAAGTTTCTTTTGTAGTGGATACCTGAATGCCGAGTATGGCTCGTAATAATCTATCTTCCGGGGCATATGATGATTCTTTCGCTACCTGTGGCGTTAATT